TGGCACGCGGGAAGGGCTCGGGCAGCGGCAGCAGGATTTGAAAAAGGAATTGATCGTGATTTTGAACCTGTTCTTTCCATGACCCCTCTTAACTAAAGTAGTAGTTAAAATAGGAAAGTAAAAACCGGTTCATATTAAAAAGTCTTCTTTGTTTCTTTCAATTCAATCTAATTTTTTATGGCTCGGCTGGATAGTATAGCCGAGCCATTCTCCTTTATTTATGATGCCAAGAAGTAAAAAAAGCCAATAAAGAAAAAAATATATTCATCCAACAAAAGGAGAGAGAGGGATTCGAACCCTCGATAGTTATTTTTTATGAACTATACCGGTTTTCAAGACCGGAGCCATCAACCACTCGGCCATCTCTCCGAAAGATAATTTCTATTTTATTTTTTTTTCGCCAAATAGAACATAGCCCTATGAGTTAATACGATCGATCACTATGTAGAGAAAGATATAGAGTGTGACTTTCTTTATAGGTCTATCAATCTGTCTATCTATCAATCTGTCTATATAAATAAATGAGATACACGATCCAGTATACCCATTTGTGAAGTCAAAAAGAATCTTTAACTTCGTTTTCGAATAGAATAAAAGTGGTAAAAAGAAGTTGGAAATAAGTCATCTCGAATCACCGGATTCATGATAAAATCCCTTTATTTATTAAAATTTTTTAGTGGATAAGAGGATTAAATGGTGTATATTCGTTAATAGCTTGGAGGATTAAAAACATGACTATTGCTTTCCAATTGGCTGTTTTTGCATTAATTATTACTTCATCCATCTTACTGATTAGTGTACCCGTCGTATTTGCGTCTCCTGATGGTTGGTCGAGTAACAAAAATGTTGTATTTTCTGGTACATCTTTATGGATTGGATTAGTCTTCTTGGTAGGTATCCTTAATTCTCTGATTTCTTGAATTCATTCGTTGCAGATCCAAAAATGAGATGACCCCTCCCATTCCATTAATTACCCATTCAAATTCAATATAAGTGCATAAAATGCAAATAAAAAAAAAATTAGAGGGGGGGGGTCTAACTTCTGGAACTTGAGTGAAATATGAATAAAATATTAATAAATATCAATTTACTAAATATAAGTATGAAATAGTAATAACTAACTAAATAAAAAAACTAATAAAAATTTGATATCTGATATCAATATAGAATATAATAGTTTATGGAAATAGAGAATAATCTATTCTTGAATAGGGAATTCAATATAATATCAATATAATATATAGAATAGAATAAATCTATTATTAATAGATAATATTAATCTATATATTGATATATATATATTAATAGAATTGTTAATTGAATTGATTTAGTGGTAGAATTTTATGAAATTACCCAAACCAAAGAGTGTATCTCGTCTAGCTTTGAACAAATATTTTCCATAAATTTCTTATCAAGAAGGCAAAAAAATGCGGATATAGTCGAATGGTAAAATTTCTCCTTGCCAAGGAGAAGACGCGGGTTCGATTCCCGCTATCCGCCCAAATATAAATGGATTCAAAAAGATAAAAGATTCGGTATAGTTGACCGGGAAATATAGTAATTTTTTCCTCGCGTCCCAAAAGACAAATATTAATTAATGACTAGTTAATAGAATCAAACTTACATTTGTTGAAAAAAAATGTTGCGGAGACAGGATTTGAACCCGTGACCTCAAGGTTATGAGCCTTGCGAGCTACCAAACTGCTCTACCCCGCGATGAAACAAAAAGACTTGGACTAAACTCTAATAAACAAAGAAGAATTGAATGCGCCCCTATTCCATATCTGTACAAATAGAATAGCCTATTTAAACAGAATGGTAAAGGGGCCTCATCGATCATAGAAAAAAATAGAAAAATTAAGAGATACTTAAATCCTTACCAGCTTGATCTTGTTGCCCCTGGCAACAAACATGCATGAACCATTTCCCGAAGAATGTGTCCAGATAGTCCAAAGTCCCGATAGTTAGCTCTCGGCCTTCCGGTCGAAAAGCAACGTCGATGAAGACGTGTAGGTGCACTATTACGCGGTGGGGATTGTAATTTTCCGTGAATTTTCCATTTCTCACTTAGCGACGGAATCTGACTTATTTCCTTTTTTGAGGATCGACGAATCAAATGATATTTTTGTTCCAATTTTTGCCTCTTCTTCTCCCGATAAATCAAACTTTTCTTTGCCATAATGCTTCAGTTCCTCTTATTATCAATGATAATGATACAAATCGGATCCTAGATGTAGAAATAAATATAAGAGTGCATACCTAGATTTTTTTTATTAAAAAAAATCTATTATTGCGGATAGAATACATAAATAATTAACCGAATTTGCCCGATGTGGAGGCAATCAAGAAAGCCGCATAAGTGAATATATAACCTACAGAAAAGTGAGCTAATCCAACCAATCTTGCTTGCACAATTGAAAGAGCTACTGGTTTATCTTTCCATCGAATCAAATTTGCCAAAGGTGTACGTTCATGAGCCCATGCTAAAGTTTCAATCAAT